AGGATTGGTGGATCCTTTTCTATCCCGTTGTTTCGGACCATAGATCGAGCCAAGGGTCACAACTTCTTCTACTCATCCTGTATATTGTCCTTTTCATTCCGTGTTGCATTAGAAACTTATTATTATACGAGATTATACGAAAATGAATCCTTCCTAGGAGGGAACAAATATTTATCTTTTCGATGAGAGTTTGTACACAACATGGGAGAAACCTATCTTCTATTTATAATAATTGAAGAAAAGGTTCCATCATATATAGTGAATTGATACTCCCGATTCCCACAAAATCATCTCTTTCGTTCAATAGTTACTCGTTATTAGTTAATAATCCTAGTGATTGGATCTATATGCGTATTCCGATAGGAAATGGAATAGTAAAATGATTTTTCGTCGAATGACTATTCATTTATTGTATTTTCAAATAGGGGGCAGGAAGGATCTATGGGAAAATGGTGGTTCAATTCAATGTTGTCTAACGAGGAGTTAGAACACAGGTGTGGGCTAGGTAAATCAATGGACAGTCTTGGTCGTCCTGTTGGAAATACCAGTGGAAGTGAAGATCCCATTCTAAATGATACGAATAAAAACAATTATAATCATGGTTGGCGCGAAAGTAATAGTTGCAATAATGTTGATCATTTTTTCGGTGTCAGGGACATTTGGAGTTTCATCTCTGATGACACTTTTTTAGTTAGGGATAGTAATGGTAACAGTTATTCCGTATATTTTGATATTGAAAATCGGGTTTTTGAGATTGACAATGATAGTTCTTTTCTGAGTGAACTAGAAACTGCTTTTTCTAGTTATCTGAATAGCGGGTCTAAGAGTGACAATCGCTACTATGATCATTATATGTATGATACTACGTATAGTTGGAATAATCACATTAATAGTTGCATTGATAGTTATCTTCGTTCTGAAATCAGTATTGATAAGTACATTTCGAGTGGTAGCGACAATCACATTTACAGTTATATTTATAGTTACATTTGTAGTGGTGAAAGTGTAAGTGATAGTGACAGGGGGAGTTCTAGTATAAGAACTGGCGGTAATGGCAGTGATTTCAATATAAGAGGAAGATCTAATGATTTCGATGGAAATAAAAAATACAGACATTTATGGGTTCAATGCGAAAATTGTTATGGATTAAATTATAAGAAATTATTTAGGTCAAAAATGAATATTTGTGAACAATGTGGATATCATTTGAAAATGGGTAGTTCAGATAGAATCGAACTTTCGGTTGATTCGGGCACTTGGGATCCTATGGACGAAGACATGGTCTCTATTGACCCCATTGAATTTCACTCGGAAGAGGAACCTTATAGAGATCGTATCAATTCGTATCAAAGAAAGACAGGTTTAACTGATGCTGTTCAAACAGGCATAGGTCAACTAAATGGGATTCCCATAGCCGTTGGGGTTATGGATTTTCAGTTCATGGGGGGTAGTATGGGATCCGTAGTAGGCGAGAAAATCACCCGGTTGATCGAATATGCTGCTAATAGATCTCTACCTGTTATTATGGTGTGTGCTTCTGGAGGAGCACGCATGCAAGAAGGAAGTTTGAGTTTGATGCAAATGGCTAAAATATCTTCCGCTTTATATGATTATCAATTCAATAAAAAATTATTCTATGTATCAATCCTTACATCTCCTACAACCGGCGGAGTAACGGCCAGTTTTGGTATGTTGGGAGATATTATTATTGCTGAACCCAATGCCTACATTGCATTTGCGGGGAAAAGAGTAATTGAACAAACATTGAATAAGATAGTACCGGACGGTTCACAAGCAGCTGAGTATTTATTCCATAAGGGCTTATTTGATCCAATCGTACCACGTAATCCTTTAAAAGGTGTTCTGAGTGAATTATTTCAGCTACACAGTTTCTTTCCCTTGAATCAAAATTCAAGTAGAGCGCTAGGCTCAGTTATTTGTAGCGAACTTTAGTTCATCGGAATCAAAGTCAAAATAAGAAGAGTGGAGTTTTCTTTGGTAACATAAGTTCTATAGGAAGTTTCGGATAATTACTTTTTTTGATGCAGATTTTTTATCCTACCCCTATTCATGATTAGTAATCAGGAACCCCCTATCAGGAAGAAAAGAGTGAATTCTTCCTTCCGCGGAATGGAATTGGGAAAAAAAATAAAAAGAATTTCATGTTCCCTTCTTTCATATTAATATATATCGTATTAATATATATAGAATAATTCAAATCTATAAGGGAAGTGTTGCATATTTTTATATCTCCCGAGGACCTACACTTTTGACTATGAATTCCTGTTGGATCGGATTCTAACAAATCCTTAGGAAACTCGTAAGAAACTCTTTACTTTATTAGAAGATAAGGGCGGTAGAACAAGAATAATAAAGCGGATTATCATCCATCTATTTCTTGTAGAAAGGTGAATAGATACACTTATTTAGCTCTACATTCCTTGCACTTATTATATACTTAATAATACTTATAATAGATATACTTATCATAAGATAAGATATCTTTATAACAGGTACAAATATTAAATCGAGGCACCCATTCTATGACAGATTTCAATTTACCCTCTATTTTTGTGCCTTTAGTGGGCTTAGTGTTTCCAGCAATTGCAATGGCTTCTTTATCTCTTCATGTTCAAAAAAACAAGATTGTTTAGACCTGATAGGACAAAATTTCATCAATTTATTTCAACACTTGGACTTGGATCATAATAGGGATATCCATTTAGTGGAATATGATACGACATGTGGCTCCCTCCGGGCACAAATAAAAAAGTGATTATACATGCGGATACATTATATATGGATAAATGCATGTATATGGGGGGATAGCTGTTTTAAAATGGATCAGAGCGAATATCTGAAATAGAAAGTTAACGTATCTATATTATGTAGATATACATAGTGGTGGTATTATACGAAGGGGATGTTATTATTTTATATCTAACCAATTTGATGAATTACTCCTAATAGTTCGCGTCATAATAGTGCTAGTTGATGAGAGTTACTTCGGGAGCAAAATCAAAAAAGTAAAATCAAATTCATTTGGCTTATTCTCTTCTCTCAATTCCAATAGGATGCAACTGGATCTAGTATGAACTATCGATCAGAACGTATATGGATAGAATTTATAACGGGGTCTCGAAAAACAAGTAATTTCTGCTGGGCCTGTATCCTTTTTTTAGGTTCACTAGGATTCTTATTGGTTGGAACTTCCAGTTATCTTGGTAGGAATCTGATATCTTTATTCCCGTCTCAGCAAATCCTTTTTTTTCCCCAAGGAATCGTGATGTCTTTCTATGGGATCGCAGGTCTGTTCATTAGTTCCTATTTGTGGTGCACAATTTCGTGGAATGTAGGTAGCGGTTATGATCGATTCGATAGAAAAGAAGGAATCGTGTGTATTTTTCGTTGGGGATTTCCTGGAATAAATCGTCGCATCTTCCTTCGATTCCTTATGAGAGAGATTCAATCGATCAGAATGGAAGTTAAAGAGGGTCTTTATCCTCGACGTGTCCTTTATATGGAAATCAGAGGCCAGGGCGCCATTCCCTTGACCCGTACTGACGAAAATTTGACTCCACGAGAAATTGAACAAAAAGCTGCTGAATTGGCCTATTTCTTGCGCGTGCCAATTGAAGTATTTTGAAATGAAGGGAATTTCTCAGCATGAGGGAAGGGACCCAGGAACCCCCTTTTAAATATAACTGAAGCTTCTTCGGAACGTTCATTCGAGCAAAACATGTTAGATTCTATTTCCCCCGTTCCGTTGGTAATCCTTCTGTGGCCCATAGAATAAAGCAGGCGGACGTATACGGAACAACCATAATAAGAAGCAATTTTGATCGACCAAAACTCCTTTTTCTGCATATAGAACTCAATTCTACTAGTAACAAGTCTAATAAGTATATATTCATCACACATATCAGAGCATTTCGGAATACATAATTTCTCTTTTTAGGGCCAATACTTTGGATTAATATATTAGATACAGATGTATCATATCTCGTTAATTATCTTTCTTTTGTCAATCGATGTTTCTTTTTTGATCCTTTCTTTAGCTCCTGGATAACCAAACGTTTAGATCTCTCATAACTATCCAATTTCTCTCTCGTTTTGTCACCTATTTCGGATTTCATCATTAATATTTTTCAGAAATATCCCCTCAATTATTCCTGGGTCGTGGGTAGCCAGTGAAAATTTCGAAAAAATAATTGAGGGGAGTTCTTTCGTCTCGAAATCAAAATAATATTCATTATTTCAAGCGGTTCTTTTGGGCATTCATCGAAAGAACAAATGAAGATAGAATTGGTTCGAATTTGACCAACTGAGATATCTGGGAAAAGTATTTGATTATTTCTTCATTCGAAACGGGCCCTTATTCTATTTCTATATTCTTTCTAGATCCAAGGACTAAACAATTCAAAAAAAAAAAGGAATAGATCCATAGGTTCCATACCTTGTTATAGAACTCATGCTTCATAGAAATATCGGATCAGATAGAGTCGGCGAATGAAGCGGGTTCATTAACAATTCACAGATGAAAAGTGTCAAAAAAGAAAGCATTGACTCCCCTCCCGTATCTTGCATCTATAGTCTTTTTGCCCTGGTGGATCTCTCTCTCATTTAATAAAAGTCTGGAACCTTGGGTTACTAATTGGTGGAATACCGGACAATCCGAAACTTTTTTGAATGATATTCAAGAAAAGAACGTTCTAGAAAGATTCATAGAATTAGAACAACTATTCCTGTTGGATGAAATGATAAAAGAGTACCCGGAGACACAGATACAAAAGCTTCGTATAGGAATCCACAAAGAGACGATGCAATTGGTCAAAATGCACAACGAAGATCATATCCATATCATTTTGGATTTCTCGACAAATATAATCTGTTTTGCTATTCTAAGTGGTTATTCTATTCTGGGTAATGAAGAACTTGTCATTCTGAATTCTTGGGTTCAGGAATTCCTCTATAACTTAAGCGACACAATAAAGGCTTTTTCTATTCTTTTATTAACTGATTTATGTATCGGATTCCACTCACCCCGGGGGTGGGAACTAATGATTGGTTCGGTCTACAAAGATTTTGGATTTGCTCATAACGATCAAATTATATCTGGTCTTGTTTCCACTTTTCCAGTCATTCTAGATACAATTTTGAAATATTGGATCTTCCATTATTTAAATCGTGTATCTCCTTCACTTGTAGTGATTTATCATTCAATGAATGAATGAAGAACTCATTTGATCTGCTGATATCAATCAAATCGTGATGCTACTTCGTACATAAACAAACCGTTTTGAAGCTTACTCACTCTTTATACTTCTACCCGCCCAGGGGATTCCTACTATACTTCAGTACAATTATTCCAGTACAATGGCAGAATCATGGATAGGGAACTATGCTAGCTACCTACCTAATTTATTGTAGAAATTTCCGGGATCAATTATTGGACCATGCAAAATAGAAATACCTTTTCCTGGGTAAAGAAAGAGATGACTCGATTCATTTCCGTATTGATCATGATATATGTAATAACTCGGACATCTATTTCAAATGCATATCCTATTTTTGCGCAGCAGGGTTATGAAAATCCACGAGAAGCAACCGGGCGTATTGTATGTGCCAATTGCCATTTAGCTAATAAGCCCGTGGATATTGAGGTTCCACAAGCTGTGCTTCCTGATACTGTATTTGAAGCAGTTGTTAGAATCCCTTATGATATGCAACTGAAACAAGTTCTTGCTAATGGTAAAAAGGGGGCTTTGAATGTGGGGGCTGTCCTTATTTTACCCGAGGGATTCGAATTAGCTCCCCCCGATCGTATTTCTCCCGAGCTGAAAGAAAAGATGGGCAATCTGTCTTTTCAGAGCTATCGCCCCACTAAAAGAAATATTCTTGTAGTGGGTCCTGTTCCTGGTCAGAAATATAGTGAAATCGTCTTTCCCATTCTTTCTCCGGACCCTTCTACTAAGAAAGACGTTCACTTCTTAAAATATCCCATATACGTAGGCGGGAACAGGGGAAGGGGTCAGATTTATCCCGACGGGAGCAAGAGTAACAATACAGTCTATAATGCTACAGCAGCAGGTATAGTAAGCAGAATAGTACGTAAAGAAAAAGGGGGATATGAAATAAGCATAGCCGATGCATCGGATGGACACCAAGTGGTTGATATTATACCTCCAGGACCAGAACTTCTTGTTTCAGAGGGTGAATCCATCAAGCTTGATCAGCCATTAACGAGTAATCCCAATGTGGGTGGATTTGGTCAGGGAGATGCAGAAATAGTACTTCAAGATCCATTACGTGTCCAAGGTTTGTTGTTCTTCTTGGCATCTGTTATCCTAGCACAAATCTTTTTGGTTCTCAAAAAGAAACAGTTTGAGAAGGTTCAATTGTCCGAAATGAATTTCTAGATCCACGGATTCATCAAGTTGGTAAAAAGGGCCGAATTATTGTTGATCAATGCAATTATGTATGATCCAAAAAAATATGGAAAGCCCCTTGTCTTGCTTTGTTTATACTGCTTTTCTGCGAGATGCCGGGAATTGCTTGTATCCCATTCCTAGTAATAGTATGTATATTGCGAAGAACACTACTTGACCCTCCTCCCTTTTTTTTTTTTTTCAATCCAAATTGGAGCGGTGTGACGCTTCTTATTGCCAGATTGTAAATGCCATGGAATGCATCAATAGTTTTTTCTATCTAATAGAATCGAATTCTAATAGACAATAGGCGGCATAACATTAAGTAGGAAGAGAATACGCGGCAAGGGATAAATGAAAGAATGATTCTGGGAGGGATTCCTTGTCTTCCTAATTTTCGACACAAGAAAATGCCTTTTCTTGTGTCGAAATAATAATGATTCTTGATCTTGTTCGTCAAAGATTACTGTTTTCTTTTCCAGGTCTATCGGAACCTCTTTCTTTAGATTCATAAGAAGTGGCGGACAAACAAAAAAGGGGGATGGCTTAGTAAACAAATAGAACTTCTTCAACGAACTTATCAAATTTCAAGTAAAAAAAAATAAAATTTTAAGATGAGATAATAAATAAGGGTTTGGATATGTGCAAAAATCCAAGATTTTCCCCTTTCAACCGGAACATTAAGAGTCTTTTTTTACTTGATGAAATTAAATTTTTATAGAATAGAGTAGAGTAAGGTTCAACTAAATTAGTATAGAAATGGTTTGCAGGATGTCTCATCTGTAGAAATCCTGTGTCATCCAAAAAATCAATTGATTCCTTCTTTCTTCTTGTTTCGGAAGGGGCCCTCATACTATGGCGGAACAGATACTATGAATCAATCAAGGGATTCCATTTTTCAAAACAAAAACATCATCAGAAACAAAGCATCCTTTTATCATTTCTATGAATCTAATATTATGATTATGTTGACTGGATGAATTTCCAACTTTTTTTATGTTATGGAATAGATCAAACAAAGCCTTACCCGAAGAGTAAGAACTCAATAGGACCTTACCCCTCTTTGTCTGAT